AAGACGAGGAATCTCTCCTAAAATTATTTGTTCCCCGCATTTATCTGTTCCCCTCTTATGCTTACTCATATCTAGTATTTAGACAAAATTTGCTAAAATTGAGACTGGTAAGAAAAAAAGAGTATATAAATTTGGAAGAAGAGTCTAAATAAGCCAAAGGTTTTTCATCATTTCAGTTTTTTGATCATGCCTAATCGCTAACAAGAATTTGGTCATTTTTACGAACTTGATGTCGCTAAATCTGCGAGTCTAGAAATTCATTTCGGCCAATTGAACTTTCTCGAACTGTTTCTTTTTCAGAACCAAAAAGATTTGTGCCAAAATAACAGACGCCAAAAAGAACAAAAGTCCTTGGACACGTAATGGATCTTGAAGTACTATTTCTGCGTCTCCCTGACCAAATCCGCCCACATTAGGATTACTCGTTAAAGGTTGATCAAATTTGATAGATTCACCCTCTGAAACAAGAAGTTCTGGTCCTGGAGGGATAATATCAACCACTTGACGACTATCCGATGCATCTGTTATGGTTATCTCATACCCCCCTTTTTCTTTTCGTATGATTTTGCTTACTATACCTGCTGCGGTAGCATTATAAACTGTATTGTTACTCTTGCTCCCGTCGGGATAAATCTGACCTCTCCCCCTGTTCCCGCCTACGTATATAGGATATTTTAAGAAGCGAGCATCCCTCTTAGTAGCGGGGTCCGGGGAAAGAATAGGAAAGGTGATTTCACTATATTTCTTACCGGGGACAGGGCCCACCACAAGAATATTTTTTTTATTGGGGCCATAGCTCTGAAAAGACAAATTGCCTATCTTTTCTTTCATCTCGGTAGAAAGACGATCGGGAGGGGCTAATTCAAAACCCTCCGGTAAAATCAGAACAGCCCCCACATTCAAACCCCCTTTTTTACCATTAGAAAGAACTTGTTTCAGTTGCATATCATAAGGGATTCGAACAACTGCTTCAAATACAGTATCGGGAAGTACCGCTTGTGGTACCTCAATATCCACGGGCTTATTAGCTAAATGGCAATTGGCACATACAATACGGCCAGTTGCTTCTCGTGGATTTTCAAAACCCTGCTGCGCAAAAATGGGATATGCACTTGCAATGGATGTCCGAGTTATGATATATATCATGAGCGATACGGAAATAGATCGAGTAATCTGTTTCTTTATGCAAGAAAAAGTATTTCTAGTTTGCATGGTCCAATCATTGATTCCAAAATTTATACAATAAAATAAATGGGGTAGGTCGCTAGTATAGTTCCCTATCCACGATTCTGCTATTTACTGGAATAAAAAAATATAGGATGAAGCTATATATATATAATAAGTAAGATTTTCAATGCTTTGTTTATCTACAACTACAAAGTAATAAACATTCAAATTGGATTAGATTCATATCAGTGCAATAGATCCTTTATCAGTCATTCATTGAATGATAAATAACTACAAGTGACGGAGATACACGATTTAAATAACGGAAAATCCAATATTTCAAAATTGTATCGAGAATGACTGGAAAGGTGGAAACAAGACCAGATAGAATTTGATCATTATAACCAAATCCAAAATCTTGATAGATAGAGCCAATCATTAATTCCCAACCATGTGGTGAATGGAATCCGATACATAAATCAGTTAATAAAAGAATGGAAAAGACTTTGACTGTGTCGCTTAGGTTATATAGGAATTCCCGAGACCAAGAGTTAAGAATAACAAGGTTTTCATTACCCCAAATAGAATAACCGCTTAGAATAACAAAACAGATGAGATTTGTCGAGAAGTGCAAAATCGTATGGATATGACCCTCATTTTGTATCTTGATGAATTGGATTGTTTCTTTATGGATTCCTATACGAAACTCTTGTGGATGTGTCTCCGAGTATTCTTTGATCATTTCGTCCAAGAAGACGAATTCTTCTAATTCTATGAATTTTTCTAGAATACTCTTTTCTTGAAAGATATTCAAGAAAATTTCGGATTGCCCAGTATTCCACCAATTAGTAATCCAAAATTCCAAACATTTCTTAAATGAGAAAGAAATCCACCAGGGCAAAAAGACTAGAAATGAAAGATAGAAAAGAGGAGTGAATGCTTTCTTTTTTGCCATTTTTTCATGAGTTTGATCGAGGGTATGAATCTATTTTCTTGGTGAGTCTTTGAATCTAGAAAGAATACAGAAAGAAATAGGCTAAGAATCTTTTTTTGAGACGAACGAACTCCTTTTCTATCAAATTCTATCAAAATATCCAATCTTTCGAAAAAATTTCACTGATGACCCATAGTCAGGAATAGAATACTTGAGAGGAAAAGATATTGTGATGATAAAAAATGACTGGTAAAACAGAAATTGGCTCGTTATCATTCTTATTCTTAGTAAGAAATCCAATTGTTGATCCTTAAAGAATACAAAAGAAGGGAGAAAAATAAACTGCCAAAAAAGAAATGATTGACAAGATATGCTAGATCTAATCTAAAGTATCAATTCCAAGAAATATTGAACTTAAAAAAAGAAAACAAAAGGGTTTGCTATCTGAGATGAATCTATTATTTCGATTTGGTATTGAAGTTATTGAGTTGTGTGAATTTGCGTACGCATAAAAGACCACAAAAGGAGTTTCGTTTTATGTTTGTTTCATATACGTTTGCTTTGGTTAAATGACTGTTCTGATGAAACATCAAGTTCAGTTAGAACCAAAGTAGTCTTGCGTTTTTTATTTTTTAGTTCCTTATTTTCAAAATACTTCAATTGGTACGCGCAAGAAATAGGCCAATTCAGCAGCTTTTTTTTCAATCTCTCCTGGAGTCAAATTCTCATCAGTACGAGTCAAAGGAATGGCCCTCTGGCCTCGGATGTCCATATAAAGGACACGACGAGCATAAATCCCCTCTTTTACTTCTATTCTAACAGACCGAATATCCTTTATAAGGAATCGGAGGAATATGCGACGATTTCTTCCAGGAAATCCCCACCGAAAAATACACACTATTCCTTCCCTTCTATCGAATAGATCATAACCACTACCTACATTCCAAGAAATAGTACACCATAAATAGGAGCTAATAAAGAGACCCGCAATTCCGTAGAACGACATGACTATCCCTTGTGGGAAAAAAATGATTTGCTGAGATGGAAAAAACGATATCAAATTTCTACCAAGATAACTGGAAATTCCAACTAATAAGAATCCTAATGAACCTAAAAAAAGGATAAAAGCCCAGCAGAAATTACTTATTTTTCGAGACCCTGGTAGAAGTTCTATCCATATATGTTCTGATCGCCAACTCATACTTGATCCGATTATATTTTATTGGAATTTAGATAATACCCCAGAAAAATTGAACTTTGCTGTTTCCGAAGTCATTCTCATCAACTAGCACTAGTTTGATGGGAACCTTTAGGAGTAATTCATCAACTTGGTTAGATCTAAAATAAGAACCCCCTAATACAATACGATTCTACTATCCGTATCGATATACATATTACATATAGATCCGCCGACTTCATTTTAAATTTTAATTCATCCGGCGATCCTGATCTATTTTCAAATTGCTAGAATTCAAATATCCATATATCACGTTTCCACAAACCTTAAGAACCTTTTCCTTTATGTTCGGCGGAAATCACACGTTAGACTCTATTTCACTAACTAGATATCCGTGTTATGATACAATATAAGTCCAAGTTTTGAAAAAAAAAATGGATGGGATTGGATCCCGTTGAATCTAAACAATCTTATTGTTTTGAACATGAAGAAATAAAGAAGCCATTGCAATTGCCGGAAATACTAGGCCTACTAATGGTACAAAAATAGAGGGAAGGTTCATCATAGAAGGGTACCCCGATTTACTATTTGTATCTGTTATTCTTTCTAGAAATCTATTCTATAATATAAATCTATTCTATAAAATAAATAGAAATATCAAATTAAAGATATCTTGTAATTAAGTAATAATTAGAATGAAGAATTTGAATTCTTATGAGTTCGTAGAGAATTTTCTTATTTAGATTATATAGTAATAGAATTCTAGAATTTGGAATCGAAACGAAATAGGTAGAATAAGTGCAAAGAATGTAGAACTAAATAAATGGGCTTTTTCATCTTTTTACATGAGTCTATATGATAATCAACCTTATTATTTCTCTTCATTTATTTGTATTTTGTTCTTGTCTTCTAATTGAATAATTCAAATAGATATATAAAGAGTTTCTTACAGATTATCGCAGGATTAGCTAAAATGGTTTTTCGGGCGATAGAGAAAGCTAGAAAACTCTATTATCAATATTGGAATTATCAAATTTCGACCCCTAGAAGAAGAAATTTTGTTTCTCTAATTTCACGAAACGAAGAATTCACTCTTCAGGTTTATTGATTCGTAATCAGGATTAGAATATAGGATAGGTAAAAAAAAGAGTTATCCGCAACTTTTGTTGCTTTCTGCAATTAGATCTTCTGTTCCCAAAGAAACTCTCTTTTTTCCTTTGATTTCGCGAAAATCACTCCTTCTTTCTTTGTTCTTTGCTACAAATCAAATTAAAATAATTGAACTTAACGCTCTACTTGATTTGAATTTTGATTCAAAGGAAAAAGGGCGTGGAGCTCAAATAACTCACCCAGAACGCTTTTTAAACGATGACGTGGTAGAATTAAGTCAAATAAACCCTTCTCGAATAAATATTCAGCCTCTTGTGAACCTTCAGGTACTGTTTGATTCAATGTTTGTTCAATGACTCTTTTACCCGCAAATGCAACGTAAGCATTGGGTTCGACAATGATAATATCCCCTAACATACCAAAACTGGCTGTTACTCCACCAGTTGTAGGAGATGTAAGGATTGATACATAAAATAACCTTTTATTTAATTGATACTCATATAAAGCAGACGATATTTTAGCCATTTGCATCAAGCTCAAACTTCCTTCTTGCATGCGCGCACCCCCCGAAGCACACACTATAATAAGAGGTAAAAATTTGTTGGTAGCGTG